CTTGATCCTTGTGGAGCGAAAAAGGCACTATACTGGAGCTCCACAGAGCTCCTGATAATATCCATAAATGACTTGTTTTTGGTAAGAGACGAACATTACCATATTTATATTCAGGTGCATGGTACACATCGGTACTCCAGTGCATTTCTCCCTCTGAGTCAGAATAAATATGTTTTCGAACTTTCTCTTTAACTTTATTAAAATGAAAACCGAAAGTAGATGTTCCAGCGCGAATCTCCGCAATCACTTGTTCTGATTCTACATATTGATCATTTTGAACTAAAAGAAAACTTTTGGGTGGAATATTCACATTATGTAGAATATCGTGATTCTCAATAGTTACATACAGGTCTGTATAACATAGAAAAGCAGGATGCCCATGACGTGTACGTGTGAAATGAGCCAAATCCTCATTGAATTTGATTTTTCCATTGAAAGGAGCTCGTACATGTTCTGCAGTACCACCTGTGAATACTCCACCGGTATGAAAAGTTCTTAATGTTAGTTGAGTCCCCGGTTCGCCGATTGATTGACCCGCAATAATGCCTACTGCTTCTCCCAATTCGACCAGATCGCCATGAGTGGGACTCTGACCATAACATAATCGACAGATCCAAGATATACTCCTGCAAAGAAACGGGGTTCGAATATATATCGGTTGTGTTCGAAAGGTTATGAATCTAGTGACAAGTCCAATCCCAATATCTTTATTTTGGGCAGCAATGCAACGTGGACCCATATATATATTGTATGCTAATACACGACCAATTAGTGTTTGGATCCAAATCCTTTCCGTCATCCCATTTATAGGACTCACGGAAATGCCTCGGATAGTGCCACAATCTGTTCTACGTACAACAATGTGTTGAACTACTTCAACAAGTCTACGCGTAAGGTATCCAGCGTCTGATGTTCGTACAGCAGTATCCACAACTCCTTTACGGGCTCCGTAGCAGGAAATGATATATTCCGTTAAAGAAAGTCCTTCGCGTAAATTGCTTTGAATCGGTAAATCAATCATTTGTCCTTGGGGATCCGACATTAATCCTCTCATACCTACTAATTGGTGTACCTGAGATGCATTTCCTCTAGCTCCCGAAAAGGACATTATATGGACTGAATTAGAAGGATCAGTCATCCTAAAATTAGGATGCATTTCTTGTCTCAAATATTCACTTGTAGCATACCATATCTCAATGGATTGGCGTAATTTTTCTACTGTGTATACATTCCCGTAATGATGATGCTTTTCTAAAATCAAACTTTGTTGTTCAGCATCTTGGACTAGCCACCCCTTAGAAGGTACTGTTAAAAGATCATCAATTCCTAATGAAATGGATGTAGCAGTGGCTTGCTGGAAACCCAGAGTCTTTACTTGATCCAGGGTGTGCGATGTATATGCCATTCCGAAGTGATCTATTAATCTGCTAATAAGTCGTTTCATGGCAGCCCCATCTATCACTTTATTGTGAAAGAACAGATCAACCCATTCTGCCATAAGTACCTCCATATTCCGCTGAGTAGGATTCGACAATTTGGGTTGGGATTAGTGATTCGAAGACCTCTTTTACTGGATCTCGATTCACGTAGAAATTCAGGAATTCTCATTCCAGTTGAACCGGAGAGATCAAAATTCCCGCGGGTATTCCATAATTACTTAGCTTAGCTTAGGTACCATATGAGTAGGCCCGACAAAACCCCTGTATGGCTTCTTCTATTTCTCGATAAAAAGAAATATGACCAACAGTGGTTCTTTTGTATATACAAAGGATTTCTTTTTTTATACTTCTTACTATTAGACAGTGCCCATAAATTTCATGATAGGTACCCAAAGATTCATATTGAACTTCGATAGGAACTTCTCTTGAGGCAATGACACGTTGATTTAGTCGCCACCGAAGCCACAAAGGACTATCTAAATTGATTCGTTTCTGCTGATAAACTACAAGTACATCATAGGAACTAAAAAAAAAGGGCCCTTTCTCTTTCGTAGTATACTTATAGTTATAATCGTTAACTGTTTCATTTTGATAGTTTCTGCAATTCCATGGATTATACCTATTTGCACAAATACCTCGACGATTCCCGATCGTTAATACATAGAGTCCAATAAGCATATCTTGAGTTGGTACCGAAATGGGGTCTCCAATAGCCGGAGAAAAGAGATTCATATGAGAAAACATAAGTAAACGAGCCTCTGCTTGAGCTTCCAAGGATAAAGGTACATGAACAGCCATTTGATCCCCATCAAAGTCTGCATTGAATCCCTTACGAACTAATGGATGTAAACAAATAGCACGTCCACCCACTAAAATGGGCTGGAACGCCTGTATGCCTAATCTATGCAGGGTGGGCGCTCTATTCAGCAATACAGGATGCCCCTGCATAACTTCTTGAAGTATTTCCCATACAATGGGTTCTTTTTCCCGAATTTTACTTTTAGCAATTCCTATGTTAGAAGCGACATGCCGTCTGATTAAATCACGAATTACAAATGTCT